GATCCAATCAGAGGAATAATTGGGACTACGGTCTCGAATTTCTTAATAGCAGTATCTATTCGAAACGAATTCTCTAGCATTTGACTCCTTATCACCGAAGAGTTTAGTCGTACACTTGAAAGATAGCCCAGAAAATAGAAGGGATGATTATATAATTGCTTTATATGGATCCTGGCCGGTTGAGACCACAAGTCAAAATGACATTGCCAAAAGTTGACAAGGTGAGATTTCCATTTCTTTATCAGAAGACGAGCCCCCCTTGAAGCCAGAATCGATTTTCCTTGATATCTGACATAATGCATAAAAGGGTCTTTGAACAACCATAGGGTTTTCTGAAAATCGTTACAAAGCACTACTACAAGATATTCTATTTTTGCATAGAAATGTGTTCGCTCAAGAAAGGATCCAAAAGACTTTGATCGTAAATGAAAGGGTTGTTTACGGAGAAAAATGAATATGAATTCACATTCATATACATGAGAATTAGAGAGGAACAAGAAGAATCTTTGATTCTCTTTTGAAAAAAGGGAAATGGAATTTTTTGGAGTAATGAGACTATTTGAATTCCAATACTCGTAGAGAGAGAATCGCAATAAATGCAACGAAGGAGTATCTTGTATCCAAGAGTGAAGGGTTTGAACCAAGATTTCCAGATGGATGGGGTGGGGTATTAGTATATCTGACACATGATTTAAATGTGATAACTTGTCCTCGAAAAAGGGAAATATTGAATGAATAGATCGTAAATTATGAGATTTTGCTATTTCTTTTTCTTCTAGGGAAGATACCAATCGCAGCGAGAATGGAATTTCCACAACGACTGCAAAACCCTCCGATATCATTTGAGAATCAAAATGATTGTTGTGCCCAACGAATCGATTTTGATTAGAATCATTAACCGAAATAATCAAACGATTCTGTTGATGCATTCGAGTAATTAAACGTTTCACAATTAGTGAACTGGATTTATTGTCATGATCTAAATTTTCCACCGGTTCATAAAGAATCGATCCATTTAAAGCATGACCATGAGCAAGCGCGTAGATATATTCCTGAAATAGAAACGGATATAGGAAGTATTGTTGCCGAAATCCATCCATTTCTAAATATCCTTGTAGTTCCTCCATTTCCATTTGAAATTACACTTGAACCAAATGGGGGATTTCTTGAGTTATCAAATAATACATAGTACGATACGGTCAGAACAAGGTATATAGTAAGAAAAGAATAGATACCCCGGAGCCAGAAAGGACAATCAACGGATCCTATTTCCATCCAATTTATTTATGTTCGTTATAGTTACAAGAGATGGTTAGAAATCCTTTATTTTTACAACCCGATCACTCTTTTGACTTTGGAATAATGAATTTTGATCAGTATACCGTTTCTTCTACACATTCGTCTCCACTACATAATAGAGAACATAATAGAGAATAGTTAGGATTCATGAAAAAAAAGGAATTGATGATCCACTCACAAGAGAACCCTTTCCCACATCAGGCACTAATATATTTTTAACGTCTAATTAGATCGGGTAATCATTCGAATTAAGAACAAACAGAAGCTCGTTGCTTTTGGTTTCCCTATAATTGGAGCTATAGGGCTCTATCCATTTATTCACTCGACCCAACTTGAATTGATTTGACCCCTTTCCAAGAAAAGAATCAAAACAAGATTTTGTATCGATCCGTTAAGGATGAAGTATTCTAAGAGTTCTCCATTGATACGACATGCTGTTTTTTCCTTTCATTCCCTTTCAGGATCAGTCGTGGTCTTACAAACTCTACCAATGGTATGGACGAATCCGTTGCTTCATCAAAATGTGTAAAAGACCATAGCCGCACTTAAAAGCCGAGTACTCTACCGTTGAGTTAGCAACCCATATAAATAGGGTGTGTAGATACGATCGGAATAAAAAATAAATAAAGAGATTCGATTGCCCGACCTCGTCAAAACATTGAACTAGCAACAGATCAAAAAGAAAGATTTGATGATCAATTGTGAACATAAAAATGAACAGAGATCAGATGAAAATACAACAGATTCTGGGATAAATTATAGATAAAATCTAAATAGATGTAAAAATTGATAGACTACCCATACTCTATTTTTTTTTTTTTTCATTATATTAACTAAGATACTTCTTGATGTCACAACGAAATTGACGAACCCGTCGTTTGAGTGAAATAAAGAAACAAACTTATGAAATGTGGATAAATAGATCTATTTATCCACGATCGAATTATATTTGTTCGATACACCATTGTCAATATGAATTGAATGTTGAGAAAACCAATTCAATAAATAAAACAAGGACTTGTGTTGGAGTGACACTACAACATAGATAAGGGATGAAGTATGAGTGGGGAAATAAATAAGGAATTCCGGTAGGAAAAAAATGTCGGGTTTATTCAATATTTATTCAATAGAGGTATAATAAGCAAGATTGACCTTTTGTTTGTTGGCGGAGTCCCAACGAAAACCATCCGATTGATGGTAATCCCATAATTTCCCAGTTATTTCATCTATTCACTCAATCTTTTTTCTATCTGTCTCATATCAAGAGAAGATATTTTTTTTTTTTATAGTTCTATGATACGGGGTCATGTGAGAGCAACAATGAATAGAGAATAGAGAAAAAAAATAAGGAATGGTGGAGAAACAATTAGACAAAGCTAGATACTGGGCACCCCCCCCCCTTTTTTTTTATTTCATTAATTTCATTTGATTAATTCGAAATTCCTTAAATACCTCCGCCTTCTTTGAAATATCATGAACAGTTCCTGTAGGTTGAGCGCCTTTTTCAAGGAAATATAGAATAGCGGAAACATTTGAATAAGTTTGGTTCTTTATCGGATCGTAAAAACCCACTTTACGAAGATCTCTTCCCTCTCTTCGGGATCGAACATCAATTGCAACGATTCGATAGATGACTCATTGGGATAGACATAAATGAACAACCCCCCCTAGAAACGTATAAGAGGTTTTCTCCTCGTACGGCTCGAAAAAGAATGATTCGAATTTATGTATTGTAGTGGCAAATAGATCCACAAAATCATCAATTAGACTATGATTTGAGTCATTTTTTTTTTGTTCTTCCTTCCTGAAAAAAAAAAAAAAAAAAGAAATCTCATTCGTACTCATAACTCAAGTTGGGTAATTCTCAAAGAGCTCGAAGGGAAATCCTTAGACATTTATTGAGCCGTCTCTAACCTCTTTTGTTTGTCTCGCCTAGAGTCGATTTTATTTCTTCCCCATTCTGATCTAGTTGTTGAGACAATTGAAAACGGTGTTTCCTTGTTCCGGTATCCTTTATTTTATCTTTGCTTTGAATCCTTGGGTTTAGACATTACTTCGGTGATCCTTAATTGTTTCAAAATGGTAGCAACACACCTTTTGTTATTTCGTTCTATGGAAACGATTGATTCCCCTGTGATACACTTTTGATCGGAATTGGTAAAACTATTTCGACAAATTCATTTTACTTTTTTTTTTTTACTTGTTCGAACTTGATCCTTTCAATTTCTATACCGAAGATATACTTACGAAGTTGTTCCAACTTATTGATTGGCATTAACCCTAGATCCTTCTCTCTGCTAAATGAACCAATTCTTTATGCTCGAGCTCCATCATGTGCTATATTATAATTATATTATTTTATTACAACCCCAAAATTGGGGTCCTAGTGGAATAGAACAAACTATGTCGAGCCGAGAGCATCTTCTTTGATATATAAAATGGTGGGTACAAGAATCCACAGCCAATAATGTCCTTCAAGTCGCACGTTGCTTTCTACCACATCGTTTCAAACGAAGTTTTACCATAACATTCCTCTAATTTTGGACCGGTATGGAATTGATTCAATATGGAATCATGAATAGTCATTGGCTCAATCGGTATATAGTATATGAAGTCCTCCATACTTTCATTTTCATATATGGATCTGGAGAAGTCTCAGCAAGAATATAATTTAACCCCATATTTTATTAGAAGAATGAAACACATTTATAAAAAACACGAAGAAATGCGTTGCTTAACACTTCTTTACATCTTCAACAGATTGTTAGGGATGATGAATCATGAAAGATCCAATTCTTTCTCAAACAACTAAAACTAAAGAAGGGTCTTTAATTAGATTACCGATACCGGAACAGAACGAGTCATTAACCAAATAAGCTATTCCAATGACCGGGAAAGATCGCAAGTGACTCGATAGGATAGATTCACCAATGTCACACTTCTTCGAGTAGAAAGAATTTATAAGGAATCATAAAAAACAATTTCAAGAATTTCCTACTTCGACATCATTACTGGAAATAAGTTTTCCAGTAAAGACTGAATTGAATCTCTAAATCCATCAACAAGTCGGTACAACGAGGATCTAAAAATATTTAGCAGATATCTGATTAATTAAACCAGACGCGAATTTGATCATCATAAGAGACCTCTATGTTTCCTTTCCGATTGAATCATCAATAATTTAAACCAGATAAATGGGTCAAGAAGCAAATCCAATTGTTTTGTTTTCTTGGGGATGGATAGAAGGGGCTCATGAAAGAAAAGATTAAGGTCGGTATTCTTTCAGGTATTCTTTCATCTGATTTTATCGTATTCATCAGATACACCAAACAAGTGTTACCGGGGGTAATCGTGAGTATTTAAGGGATCGCAGATCTTTTTCGCCAAAACCGAAACACCGGTGTCACTGATCACTGAAATAGAACAATAACAATACATATAGGCATGGTTCATTTTCTACAGATTTTTCCTTACTTCAGATTCAGGAATCTTTCCATAAAGTAAAGTGAATGTATGAATCTCCCCCCTCCCCCAATTGATCGCTACATTGATTTCCAATTATTCATTGGAGCCAAATCAAATACAAAATAAAAGAAATTAGGTCCAAAGAAAATAATCTGTTCCGTATTGAATTTTCTTGTTTGTTAATAAGATCCGGATGACAAGGGTCTTGAAATTGATACCTTCCTTTCCTTTGCGGATTAACTCATATCGACACGAATTCCATGGGGATCATGAATCATACCCAAAGCCAATTTAAAAGGATCTTCTTATGGGATGCTATCCTGTCTTGTATAAGTACAAAGCAAAATGGGTTCATATCAATTCGTTGTTACTATTTTGTTTGATTTTGTCCCACCCCAGTCTCAGGAGCTTTAATTCCAGCGATGGAATTAATACCAAGAACCCCCCCCGTTTTTTAGGATTCAGGATCCACATAGAATTAGTCATTTTGTCTACCCTATCTTTATTTATATTTACTTTAGGGTATTTATATTTACTTTAGGGAAGGTAGAGACTTCTCTTTTATTTCGCATTTCGACTCAGAATGCATCATGTGAGAATCCAAATATCATAGATATGGGGCATAAAGTTTATCCAAATGACTAACTAACCTTCAATATGAATATGGGCGAGGGGGCGAACATACGCTGAATGGCCCACCCAGTTTTTTTTTTAATTTCACTTTGATCTTTGTTCCCATCCTACCTATATCAAAAAAGATATTTATATTTATTTCCATCCACATGTCATTGATACTCGATCCGTTTGTTTGTGAGAAACAAAATCGAAAGGGAAGATATGATTCTATAGAAGAATCATTAGAAATCACAAAGAAAGATTGGATCACATTGTATCCAACATTACACCCTTAAACAGAAGATTGTTAAAAAGAACAATCTTTGTTATGATAGAATTGGTCTGGGACGGAAGGATTCGAACCTCCGAGTAACGGGACCAAAACCCGTTGCCTTACCACTTGGCCACGCCCCATTTTTATTTCTATTCGACACCGATAAACACTAATATCGGTATTGGTTGTTCGTCAATTCCAGCCCCAATATCTATTGAATTGGTTGTTGCTATGATTCTACACATGTAGATGTAGAATCAAAATGAATTTATTGATCATTACATATAATTCAATTAAGATATTGTATGTAAGGTATGATTCCTTCTATTCTCATTTGAGAATTGAAGGATTTTTGATTGAGGGAGTTCAAAGAAAAAGAAAGATTTTGCGGCCTACTTTCCCTTCTTTCTTCATTTTCCCCTTATATCAATAACCCAATAATAATTAAATTTTCTCCAAGAACAAAATGTTTGTTATGCTTAATATCTTTAGTTTGATCTGTCTTAATTCTGCCCTTCATTCGAGTAGCTTTTTCTTCGCCAAATTGCCCGAAGCTTATGCTTTTTTCAATCCAATCGTAGATGTTATGCCAGTCATACCTGTGCTCTTTTTTCTCTTAGCCCTTGTTTGGCAAGCTGCTGTAAGTTTTCGATGAGATCTTTAATACTGTCTTAGAAACATTCATGATTTATTCGATAAAAAAAATTCTATTCTTAAGAATTGATAAGATCAGATAATGAACCCTCGACTCAAACATGGAAATTCTTTTGGATAACCGAGATGAATCGGAATCACCTCATTTCTTCATTCCTTCTGGGGGTCGAAGACCCTATGTATGGTCCCTACAATACCTAATTGTAGGTATGAGAGATCATTTTGTTAACGAAAGAATCAGAAATCAGAATCTTATTACAAATTCATTCCTGCAAATTCCTTATGTTTTCTAGAAACCGCCTCTTTTCTTGGTGTCAAAACGGAATATGTGGTACAAAAATGGAGAATCTATTCCCCTATTTCCCCCAAAATGATCTTGGAGATTGTGTAATGCTTACTCTCAAACTCTTCGTTTACACAGTAGTGATATTCTTTGTTTCTCTCTTCATCTTTGGATTCCTATCTAATGATCCAGGACGTAATCCTGGACGTGATGAATAAAAAAATCAGGGGTTTTTCCTTGCTCGATTTCTGAATTTTCTTAGGATTTTCTTTCTCCATTCCATACATTTAACTATGAGAAAGGGGGTTAGAGATTTTTTCGAATTCGAAAGGGAAATATCAAGTGATCAGAAGAAACGGAGAGAGGGGGATTCGAACCCTCGGTACAAATAATTCGTACAACGGATTAGCAATCCGCCGCTTTAGTCCACTCAGCCATCTCTCCCAATTTTAAAAGCATAATTCATATGTGACGCGTGAAGTAAAGGTTGATAAAAGTTTTTCCTTATCTTTCTTTATTCTATAAATATAGACGAATTTGATCAATCATCAATTCCCTTTAGATAATGATTCGAAACAGATATCTCCAATAGAAAGAGTACCTCTTTGATTTCGTCCGAAAAGTTCTTTCTTTTATTCCCCCGGCCTGGCCAGTACCTAGCCAGGCCATTCCTTGTTCCAATGAATCATAGATCAAATGATTTATTTGATTTGAAAACGAAAATGCTTGTTATTGAAGCAGCAACAAGGCTATTCCTATGATAGGAGTGTCATTTCTTATTATGTTTTTCCTTTTCTCGATTTACTTAAATGGAATAAAAAAACATATTTTTTTCTATTATAATAGAACTCATATATTTCTTCAAAGAACATGTTTGAACCTGAACCCTTGAGTCCACAACCAAAACAAT